GGGAATACTTGGAACTAGGGTATCGAACTTTTTAATAGCATTATCTATTAAAAATGAATTTTCTAACATTTGACTACGTACCATCGAAGGATTTAGTCGTAGACTTGAAAGAAAACCCATAAAGTGGAAGGAAAATTTTAATAGTTGATTGATATAGATTCTTCTTGGTTGAGACCACACAGAAAAATAAAATTGCCACAAATTGATAAGGTAATATCTCCATTTATTTATCAGAAGAGATGTCCCTTTTGAAGCCATAATGGATTTTCCTTGATACCTAACATAATGCATGAAAGGATCCTGGAAGAACCATAGGATAATCTGAAAATTCTTCGGAAAGCCTTTTACAAGATGTTCCATCTTTCCATAGAAAGAGATTCGCTCAAGAAGGGCTCCATAAAAGGTTGATCGTAAATGAGAGGATTGGTTGCGTAGAAAGATAACGATGGATTCGTATTCACACACATAGGAATTATATAGAAACAAAAATAATCTTTGATTCCTTTTTGAAAAAATAGAAATGGATTGCTTTCGAAAAAGAAGACTCTTTCTATTCCAATTACGATACTCATAAAGAAGGAATCGTAATAAATGCAAAGAAGAGGCATCTTTCACCCAATACCGAAGAGTTTGAACCAATATTTCCAGATGGACAGGGTAGGCTATCAGTATATTTAATATATAATTTAAATGAGAAAATTTGTCCTCGAAAAAAGGAAATATTGAATGAATTGATCGTAAATTATGAGAATTTACTAAAATTTCCTTTTTTTCTGGGGAAAATAGTAATCGTAGTGAAAATGGAATTTCCACCATGACTGCAAATCCCTCTGATACCATTTGAAAATAAAAATTCTTTTTGTCTCTAAAAAATTCATTTTCATAAAAATCATTAGTAGAAAAAATAAAATGATTCTGTTGATGCAGACGAGTAATTAAACGTTTTACAATTCGTAAACTGTATTTCTTCTCATAATCCGCATTTTCCAACAAAATCCTTTTATTTAAACCATGATCATGTGCTAATGCATAAATATATTCCTGCAAGATAAGTGGATAGAAAAAGTCGTGTTGGCAAGATCTCGATAATTCTAAAAATCCTTGGATTTCTTCGATTTTCATTTAGACTGGAAAGTCAAATACAAGTAAAAGTGGAGGGTTTCTTAGGTTATCAAATGATAAATAGTTGGATACAGTCAAAACCAAAATCAAAACAAGGTATTATTTCATATTTAATAAAAAAATAGATACTTCGGAGACCGATAAATGCCTCAACAAACTCTCGATCTTTTTTGCATCGAATTTATTTAGTTTTTTATGAAAGAAAAAGATGGTTAGAAATCCTTTCTTTTTTTTTTTTAAGTATACGTGACCAATAGACTCTTTCTTTGACACATTCATCTACACTTTTTCGAATAGAAAATAACTAAACTAATAATTAGGATTCACTCAAAAATGAATAATCCAGTCAGTCATGGGAGAAATCTTTCTCGCATTAGTTACTAATCGATTTTAAACATTTAATTGGGATTAAATTGGGACGAAGAATCATTCAAATTAATAACATACTCGCTTTTTTCCTACAATTAGAGCCCTAGGACTCGATCCATTTATTCAATTGACCCACTAGAAGAGTGAATTCTTGGAACGAAATGAATTCAATTCAAACAAAAAGTCTGGTAAGATAAGAATAAAATGAACTATTATCAGAATTCTCCATTGATATGCTCTTTTTTCCATTCATTCCTTTCAGGATCAGCCATGTTCTTACCAACTGTACCGATAATGTAGACGATTTGCTTCATCCAAAGGTATCCAAAGGTATAAAAAATGTATAAAAGATCCTAGCTGCATTTAAAAGTCGAGTACTTGACCATTGAGTTAGCAATCCACGAAAAAGAATGATGATGGGTTACCCGGGGCTCGAACCCGGAACTCGTCGGTTAAAAGCCGAGTACTCTACCATTGAGTTAGGAACCCGCCAAAAAGAATGATGATGGTTTGCTCGGGATTCGAATCCTGAACTCTTAGCAGCTACGCGCAGATTTATATTTATAAATTAAGCTTAGACATCCCCAAAAGTCTGTCGATACAATCAGAATAATAACAGAAAAAGTCTAGACTTTTTCTGTTATTATTCTTACTAAAATTGGGTATCACAGAAAATTAAACCAATATTTTCTTTGAATTTGAATAAAATAAAAAATCAAACCTCTAGAGTGCCTGTAGAACACAGAAAAAAAAAAGAAATAGATCTTTTTATTTATGATTGAATTCTATTTGTTCAATACGCTCTTGTCAATACATATAACATATATATGTTAATTTATATAACATATATATGTTAATTTATATAACATATATATGTTAATTTATATAACATATATATGTTATATAAATCTGAAATCTAAGTTAAGAAAAAACTTGTGTTGGATTGGCACTACGCGGAATCACCCTTTTTTTTTATTAAATTACATTTGATTAAAGCGAAGTTCCTTAAAAACATCCGCTTTCTTTAAAATATTATAAACAGTTCTTGTAGGTTGAGCACCCTTTTCAAGAAAAAATAGAATAGCAGGAACATTTAAATAAGTCTGATTCTTTATCGGATCATAAAAACCCACTTTTCGAAGATCTCGTCCTTCTCTTCGAGACCGAACATCAATTGCAACGATTCGATAGACGGCTCATTGGGATAGATTAGATGAACAATACCCCCCCTAGAAACGTATAGGAAGTTTTCTCCTCGTACGGCTCGAGAAAAATGAATTGAAGTTCTGTATCTATTGAAGCGTAAATAGGTCTATAAAATCACCCAATCAATTAGACTCGAAATGAAGTCCTTTTTTGGTCTTCTTTACTAAAAAAATCATTTGTACTCATAACTCAAGTTGAATAACTCTCAAATTGCTCAAAAGAAAATCCTTTGGCATTTCATTTATTGAGCGGTCTTTAATCCCTTTTTGTTTTTCTCATTTTCAAATAGATTTTAATTCGTCATGCTGAGCACAATTGAAAGGGTCTTTACTTGTTCTGGATTTATCCTTGCTTTGAATCATTGGGTTTAGGCATTACTTCGTTGATCTTTAATCTTTTCAAAAAGGCAGCAACAATACCTTTTGTAGGATTTATTTTCGATCAAAGAATCATATGAACGGTTGATCTCCGGACGAGATACTTTATAAACAATTTTAACAAAAAGGGTTTTAGCAATTCCAACAAATTGGATTTGAATGAAAATCTGCTCGACTTGGATCTTTTCGATTTCGTTTTCAAAGATATACTTACGAAGTTGTTCCAACTTATTGATTGATACTAACCCTAGATCCTTGCCCTTAAGAAATTAATCAATACTTTCGACTCGAGCTCCACCCCATAATATACTCTTTCCATTACAACCCAAGAAAAGCGGATTCGAGTGAAAGAGAACAAAGGATGTCGAGTCAAGAACACCTTTTTACATAAGTGATGGATATAAAAATCCATAAAGGATTATGTCCTTCAAGTCGCACGTTGCTTTCTACCACATCGTTTTAAACGAAGTTTTACCATAACATTTCTTGAATTTTTACTTGGTATGCAATTGATTCAATTACGGAATCATGAATAGTCATTGGTTTAGTTAGTACATAGAAAGCTAAACAATCTATACTTTATATTTAATTGATTAAATCATATATATATTCTTATTTGTTTCATTTTCATATATATTTTATATTTATATCAAATTTAGAGTACTTTTTTTCTATTTTATTAAGCATTTTTTTTTTTTCGCTAATAAATATATTAATGATAATGGAATATAGAATAACAATATAGGATATGTTTCAATATAAAAAACTTTTTTTTTATAGATTTCGTTTTATCTTTCATTTACTATATTATTTTTATCATTTTATTCATTATTATTAATTTTTTAATTTCGAAAAATTAATAATAATGAATAAAAGAAATTTTTATTGATTAATAAAAAATTAATAAATAAAGATTTTCCGATCTATTAAAAAAAGAGCCTGAATAATTTTCACTGAAAGTGATTATGGATATTCTATGTTAAATATTTTTTGTTTCCTTGGATAGAGGGATAGAGTTTGGTAATTTTTGTTTTTTTGGAATCTTAAAATAAGTTGAATAGAATGTATGAATCACACCTCCCTTTCAATGATTATATCGATTTTTTTTTCATTCATTCAAAACAAAAGAACCAAAGACGAAATATCTAAAAATTCAGTTAAAAAGACATCTGTTATATATGTAACTTGACTGTTTGTTAATGAGATTGGAACAGACATTGAAATTGACTAGTATCGATTCCCTTCTATCTACTTCGAAAAGGGGATGGAAGTGATAAATTCTAAATCCAAAAACATCCTTTTTTATAGTTTATTTTTGGGATAGTAGACTATCTTGTATAGGTACAAGACGAAAGAATCTAGATTAAATACTTGTTCTTTTTCTTTTTTTCTGAATTCAAATTCTTATAATCAATCTATGATCCTATTTTGCCCTTCCTGAATTGGGTCATAAATATATTTAGTTATATCTGTGATCTGCGGGTCATTTGAAATTTGAGTGAGTTTGTCAAAAGGGGAAAGATAAGATTCCGAGAAGAATCGTTAAAAATAAAAATCAGAAAAAATCAAATTAGAATTATTATTATTATAATAATATAATAATTATAAAGGTTGTTAAAAAAAAGTTTTATTATGCTTTATCATGTCTAGAGCATATGCTCTGGGACGGAAGGATTCGAACCTTCGAAATACCGGGACCAAAACCCGTTGCCTTACCACTTGGCCACGCCCCACTTAGATTTTCATTTGACACCAATAAGTCTAATATTGTTATTGATTGTTCGTCAATTCCAGTCCAAATATCTATATCTATATAATAATAATATCTAATTATAAAATTAATGAGATTGTTATTTATTATTTGACACGTCTAGGTATAAAATGAAACTGAAATTATTGATCATTCTATAGAATTCAATTAAAATATTGTACGAAAGTCTGATTTCTTCTATTCTCCTTTGATTTGAGAAATGAAGGATTTTTTATTGAGTTGAGTAAGTTCAAAAAAAAAAATTGATATAACTTGCTTTCGTAATTTTTACCTTTTATCAATAACTCAATCAAAATGTAATTATCTCCAAAAACAAAATGTCTGTTATGTTTAATATCTTTAAGATCTCTATCTGTATTATGTCTACTATTGCTTTCTGTATCGGTCTTGAATCTTCCCTTTCTACCATTAGTTTTGTATTGGTCGCCAAATTGCCCGAAGCCTACGCTTTTTTGAGTCCAATTGTCGATTTTATGCCAGTCATACCTTTGCTCTTTTTTCTATTCGCCTTTGTTTGGCAAGCTGCTGTAAGTTTTCGATGAGATCTTTAATCTTATCCTATAGAGATGAATGGATTTTTTCGAGAAAGAAATTCTAATAGAAGATCAAATAAGTCTTACAGTATGAACGACCTATTCAAAAAATCAATTTTTTGCTATACAAAGAAATTATAGAAATAAATGCCTAAGAATTTTGAGAATTTTGTTCGATTTCCAAAAAGCACTTCATTCCTCGGTGTCAAAATCAAAATAAGGTATATGGTATAAAAATGGAGAATCTATTCTCTTTTTTCAAAAAAAAATCTTGGAGATTGTGTAATGATTACTCTCAAACTCTTCGTTTACACAGTAGTGATATTCTTTGTTTCTCTCTTCATCTTCGGATTTCTATCTAATGACCCAGGACGTAATCCTGGACGCGAAGAATAAGGGGGGCTTTCCTGTCTTGATAAATTATCTTAGGATTTTTATCTATACTTTTACCTTTAACTCGAAAAAGGACTGGAGAGAAATTCAAAAAATTCATCAAATCCAATAGAAAGTCCTCACGAAAAACGGAAAGAGAGGGATTCGAACCCTCGGTACAAATGTACAGCGGATTAGCAATCCGTCGCTTTCGTCCACTCAGCCATCTCTCCTAACCGAAAAGAAAAGTAATTACAAACAAATAATTATTATGTTCCATCAGAAATAAACTAAGAATAGAAAGGCCTTTCCAAATTTTCAAAATAAAGTAAAGAAAGGCCTTTCTTCTTACTATAAAAACTATATTATAGATAAATAGATACAAGATCTACAAGTTTTTTAATAAAAGTAAAAATTTTATCCGAAATTGCAATTCCAAAGATTCAATAGAAAAGAAAGAAAAAAAATACTTCTTTTCATTTCGTACGAAAAAGCCTTTTATTCCCACGCCCTGGCCTGGTCACTATCTATCGAGGCTTTTTTGTTTGAATTAAGCAGAAAAAAAAAGAATGATTTTTCTAATTTACTAACCAAAATCTTGTTAGTGAAAAGTAAAAACAAATAAGAAAAAGAACTCTTTCTAGTATTTGACTATAGAATTCAAATACCATTTGTTCCAAAAAAAATGAAACTAGTAGTTCTTATTTTTGAGTTATGACTTTACTTTAGCAGTTTTCTTAAAACCATATAAAACCATATCTGTCAAATTCCTAGAACAAAAGATAGAATTTCATCTTTAGTTATTTAATTCTCCTTTTTCTAATCTCATTAAGTCCTCCTACGAAAGAGTTCAATCCTTTTATTTTATGTTCATGATTCTTTTCTGATCCTATCTGGATTACGTCCAATGTCATTATTCGACAAAAGTTCCATTTCGATACAATAATCATATTGTAGCGGGTATAGTTTAGTGGTAAAAGTGTGATTCGTTCTATTAACCCCTTAAGAGTTAAGGGGTCCTTCGGTTTGATTCCTATTTCGATCAAAACTTTTTTTCTTAAAAGGAATTAATCCTTTACCTCTCAATCACAAAATTGAGGAAATTTATACATTCTCGTGATTTGTATCCAAGAGTCAATTAGAAATTGAAAAATTGGATTATAAAATTACGAAACATAATTTTATGAATTGGATCACAATACTTCATTTCCAATTGAATGAGTATGAATAAAGAATCCATGGATGAAGTGAAAAGGGTAGATTTCTAATCGTAACTAAATCTTCAATCTTTTGTTTGTATAGAGAAAATTGAAGCAAAAGAGCTAACTAAAGGATGACTTTAGTTTACTAAAGTCATCTTATATTGTTTTAGCTCGGTAGAAACAAAATGCTTTTCCTCAGGATTATCAAATAGAACTAGAGAACGAAGTAACTAGAAAAATTGGATAATACCCCTTTTTCTAGAAGGATCATCTAGAAAGCGAGTAATTTTGAAAAAATTCATACAAAAAGCTGACATAGATGTTATGGGTCGAATTTTTTTTTTCATTTCTTTCCCCTCTTAGATCTGAATCGAAGAATTTCTTCATCTTCCATAAAGGAGCCGAATGAAACCAAAGTTTCATGTTCGGTTTTGAATTAGAGACGTTAAAAATACTAAATTGACGTCGACTATAACCCCTAGCCTTCCAAGCTAACGATGCGGGTTCGATTCCCGCTACCCGCTCTATAATTATTAATATTAATGCAT